TAAACCATTTAAATGGTTTAAATTTTTATTTTTTTTTTAAATATTCATTAATTAATTTTAAATTTAAATAAAAAGGATATAAAATATCTTTAAAAATAGGTTTTTTTAAAAAAATACCTGTTTTTATTTTTTTATTTCTATGTAAATATGAAGTCATTAAAGGTTTAGCTGGTTTTTTTTCACCTAAAAGATAATAAATACTATTTTTATTTTTATAATAATTTTTTTTTTTTAAAGAATAAGGATATTTATTATTTTTTTGATTAAAATGTTGTTTAGTAAATTTTTTATTTTTATAATAATTTTTTTTATTTTTTTGCATATTTATTTAATAATATGAATAATATCACCTTTTTGTAATAAAAAATTAGGTTTACTAATAATTTTATTATTAACTTTAATTTTTTTATGATTAATTAATTGTTTTGCTTGAAAAATTGTTTTTACTAATTTTAATCTAACAAGATTTATATCTAAACGACTTTCTAATAAAATAACAAATTTTTTAAATATATTTATTTTATTATTTTTTTTAGATAATTTTTGAAATAAATTTTTTAATTGATATTCATGAATACATCCATAAAAATTTCTAAATTGTTGTTTTTCAAATAATCTTTTTTGAAAAAATTTTTTTCGTTTTTCAGGTTTTATTTCTTTACGATATCTTAATTTTTTTTTAAATAAATTCCATTTTTTTGATTTTAATTTTAATAAATTTAAATTTTTATGTATGTTTTTATTATTTTGAAAACATATTTTATTTCTTGGTTTTAATTTATTCATATTATTTATTAAAATATTTTACGTAATAAATACATTAAAGTATATATTGATTGAATATTTCTAGAATTTGTTACTATAGGATAATCTATATTTTTTATAGTTTGACTTGTGTTTATTAATGAAATAGTTGGTATTTTTAAAGTAGAAAGTTCTTGATTTAAAAAAGTATCTTTTATAGAACTTTTAATTATTAAAATTAATTTTATATCATTTTCTTTTAATAAAAAAAGAATTACTTTATTAAAATATGTATTCATAATTTTATTAGTTATAAAACCATTTATCCATTCTTTATTAAAAAAAATAATATTAGGATTTCTTTTTACAAAATGTGATGTAAATAAAAATTTAACTTCATCATTATTTCCTATTATTAAAATTTTTTCATTTTTTTGTATTGTATATTTTATTAATTTAAAAATACGTTTTAAAAAAAATGAAACATCTTTTAAATTAATTATAGTATAATCATGTCGACTTCCATATATAAAAGGCAATAATTCTTTATTTGTATGAGTTATTGATTCTCCATACATATTTTTTGATTTAAATAATAAATTTAATAAAATATTATTATTATTTTTTTTTTTTTTTTGTATCATATTTAATTATTTTTTACTTTTTTTTCCTTCTTTTTGTAAAATTTTTTCATTTTTTAATAATAAACCTTTTCCTTTATAAGGTTCAGTTTTTTTATGATTTTTAATATAATGTACAAATTGATTTAAAAAAATATAATCTATACTACTAAAAATTAAAGTATTTGTTTGATTAATAATTTCAATATTAGATGGAATTGGTATTATTATATTATGACTAAATCCTAATTTTAGTATTAAATTATTATTTTCAATAAAAGCTTTAAAACCTATACCTTTTAAAAGTAAACTAATTTTAAAGCCTTGTAAAACACCTTTTATTTTTATTTTAATTAATTTATTATATAAATTTAAAATACTTTTTTTATTTTTATTTACATTAATATTTAATAATAATTTATTTTTTTTTATAAAAAAAAAAATATTATTATTAAATATTAATGATAATGAACCTAAAGTTGTCTTAAAAAAAATTGTTTGATCTTTATTAGAAATTTTAATATCTGATGGAAAAGAAAAAGTTTTATCTATAAAAAAAAATTGAATATTTCCTAAAGGACTTTTAAAAAAATTCTTATTTTTTAATTTAATATCTTTTTTTATTATTTTAATCATAATTTTTAAAAAATTTTACAAATTAATTCACCTCCAACATTTAATTTTTTAGCCTGTAAATCAGTTAAAATACCTATAGATGTTGAGATAATATAAAATCCTTTTTTTTTTATATATAAATCTTTATTATTTATATATAAACGTTTTCCAGGTTTCGATAAACGTTTTATTTCAGTAATAACTGCTTTATTTTTTCTATATTTTAAATAAATATCTAATTGATTTTTTGAATTTATTTTATAACTTTTTATAAAACCTTCTTTAACTAAAATATTTAAAATATTTATACTTTGTTTTGATTTTTGCTGTACTATTTTTGATTTTTTTGCTAAGTAACCGTTTTTTATTTTTGAAAATAAATTTGAAAGAGTATCTGTTATAATCATATAATAATAAAAATTACCAATTATATTTTGAAACACCAGGTAAAAATCCTTTTGATGCTAATTGACGTAATTGAATTCTAGAAATTTTAAATAAACGATAAATACTTTTAGAACGTCCAGTTAAAACACATAAATTTTTAATTCTAGTAATTGATGAATTTTGATGGAAAAAAAACCATTTTTGTTGTAATTTCCATCTTAAATCTTTTTCAATATTTAAATTTTTTGAAAGAATTTTTAACGTTAATCTATTTTTTTCAAAATTTTTAAATAAATAACGTTGTTTAATATTTTTTTTAATTTTTTTTTGCATAAAATTATATTTAATAAAAATAAATATGGAGATAATCGGATTCGAACCGATAACCTTATATTTGCAAAACATACTTTCTACCAGTTGAAATATATCCCCAATAAGTGTATTGGGACTTGAACCCAAGACCATCGGATTAAAAGTCCGGTGCTCTACCAACTGAGCTATACACTTATTAATAAATTAATATTTTATTTTTTAAATAAAATATTAATTTATTATAATAAAAATTTTTTTAAATAATAAAAATTTTTGATTTAAAAATGTATTAATTTTTTGTTTTAATAATATATTAAAAATTGGAGTTTTTTGTATTTTAATTTCTTGATTTTTTTTATAAATTGATAATTTTTTAGTAATAAATAATTCAAAATTAGAACAAAAAGTTTTATAAGAATTATTAAAAAAAAAAAAAATAATATTTTTTTCAAAATTAATTTGATTTTTTTTTTTATTATCAAAAATTATTTTTTTTTTTCTAAATTTTAAATTATAACAAATTTTAGGTAAAAAAAAATAAGTAACAAAAAAATAAAAATTAAAAAAAAAAAATAAAAACCATGAAACTTGATTAAAGAATGAAAATTGATCGAATTGTGGCATAATTTAATTTTAAAAATTTATTTCTTCAACATATATTTTACTTGAAAGAACACTTTTATTTTTAATTTTTTTTAAAACTATTATTATGTATTTTTTGATTTTGAATAATAGTTTGAATATATGAAAGTCTAGAAAACTCTTTTTTTGTTTTTTTTAAAATATTTAAATTATTAATATTATTAACTTGAAAATTTAAATATTTTAATTTATAACAATTAATTAATCGTGTAGAATTAATTTTTTTTTTATAAAATCCTTTTTTATTATATTTATTAAAATAAAATTTTTTTTTATAATTTAAAGCATTATTTAAATTTAGAGGTTTCATAGAAAAAATAAAACCTAAAATTGAAATAAAAATTTTTTTATTATTCCAATTTCCACCTAATAAACGACCTTTAATCGCATTATTTTTTTTTTTTAAAATATTTTGAAACATTATTTTATTAAATTGATATAAAATATTATAAGTTAAATCATAATTAAATAATATAATATTTTCATATTTTATAGCAATCGTTGAAATTTTATCTATCTTTATTAAAGTAAAAGGTAAATAAATATTTTTATAATTATTAAATTCAATTACATAGGATTCTAAATTTAAATTATTATATAAAATTTGATTTTCAAATAAAATATTTTTTAATTTAATTTTTTTTTTCTTTAAATAATTATTTTTTAAAAATGGTTGATAATTTAGTAAATTATTAATTTTTTGTTTTTTTAATTTTATCATTTAAAATAAAAATTTTTAATTAGGCCTAGTAGGACTTGAACCTACAACTATACCGTTATGAGCGGTATGCTCTAACCAATTAAACTATAAGCCTTATTATTTATAAATAAATTTTGTTTTAATCGGTAATTTATTTGAACCTGCTTTTAAAACTTTTTTTGCATTTTCTAAAGAAATACCACTAATTTCATACAGAATTTGTCCTTTTTTAACTTTAGCTACCCAAAAAGAAACAGCACCTTTTCCTTTACCCATACGATTTTCTGTAGGTTTTGAAGTTATAGGTATATCAGGAAAAACTCTAATCCAAAGAAATCCTAATCTTTTCATTTTTCTAATAATTATTCGACGGGTTGCTTCTATTTGTCTTGAAGTTAAACGAGTTTCCTCTAAAACTTTAATTGCATATTTACCATAAATAATATTATTACCTTTTGTTGTTTTACCTACAAGTTTACCTTTAAATTGTTTTTTATATTTAGTTTTTTTTGGAAATAACATAATTAAGATTTTTTAATTTTTTGTTTTTTTAATTTAATTTGTTTTTTTAAAAATTTTGGATTTAATGCTATTTTTAAAGGTTTAAAGAAAACCCATAATTTAATACTACAAATACCTGATGGAGTTTTAAATTCATTAAAATGATATTTTATATCATATTCTAATGTATTTAATGGAATTTTACCTTTTTGAAATACCATTTTTTTTTTACGTTTTGATTTATTTAAGCGACCTTTAAATTGTAAACGGTATCCTACAAAATTAGAAAACATTTTAAAAAATTCTTGAAGCATATTATCAATATTATTTATAAATTTTTTATGTGTTTTTTTTCTTTCTAATGTTTGTCTAATATAAAATGTTATTATATTAATATTTTTAGTATAAAAGGCATAACTAAAATTATAAATCATTTTTTTAATATTTTTATTAATTCTATTTTTTTTTTTTATTTTATCAAAAATTTTTTTTAAATTTTTTCGTAATTGAATAAATTCAAAAAATTGAACATTTTTAATAAATAATTTAATATTATTATTAGGATAATATAAATTTAAATAATTTATAATTTTATTATAAGATAATTTATAATATTTTTTTGCATTTTTTTGTACATAAATATATACATTAATATTATTTGATGTTTTTACTATATTTATATCTATTAATTTTAAATTTTTATAATTAAAAATATTTTCAAAATATTTTTTAATTTCTAAATCAAAATGTAATAAATTAGAATATTCATTATTATTAACAATCCATTTTGAATTCCAATTTTTTTTTTTTTTTAATCTTAAACTAATTGGTATAATTTTTTGACCCATAATTTATTTTTTTTTTTTATATATATGTTTTTTTCGTGTATTAATAAATTCACCAAATTTAAAGCCAATCATTTTATCATTTATTTCTAAATTAATAAAGATTTTACCATTATAAACACTTACAGAATGATTACTATATTCGGGTAATATTGTTAAATTTTTATTAGTTATTTTCATCCATTGTTTTTTTTTTAATAAATTAACTTTAAAAAATGGACCTTTATATTTACTTCTAGACATAATTTATTGAATAATTAATTTTTTTTTTTTTTTACTACGTGTAGGTTTTCCTTTAGTTATTTTACCTTGAGGTGTTACAGAAGGTCTTCCACCACTTGTTTTACCTTCACCACCACCATGTGGGTGATCAACAGGATTTTTTGCTACACCACGTACAGAAGGTCTTCTATTTAACCAACGTGAACGTCCAGCTTTACCTAATTTAATTTTTTTATGATTTATATTAGATACAATACCTAATGTAGCATAACAAGTTAATAATATTAATTTTAATTCACCAGAATTTAAACGAATTCTAGCATATTTATTATTAATTTTTTGAATTAATTGTGCAGAAGTACCAGCACTTCTTATTAATTTCCCTCTTGATTGAGGATATAAACTTATATTATGTATTAAACTTCCAATTGGTATATTTTGTAAAGGTAAAGCATTACCTACTTTTAATTCGGCATTAGGTGAACTTTTAATATATTGATTAATTTTTAAACCTTCTGGTGCTAAAATTAAATATGATTTTAAATCTTTTTTAATATAAGCAATATTTGCAGAACGATTAGGATCATATAAAATTTTAATTACATAACCTTCTATATTTTTAGATCTATTAAAATTAATAATTCTATATAAGCGCTTATGTCCTCCACCGCGATGTCTTACAGTTATTTTACCTTGATTATTTTTACCATTAGCACGTTGAAAACCTTTTGTTAAAGATTTAATTTTAAAAATTCGAGTTAAATTATTTTTTTTTAATAAAAATGTTTGACGTTGTGAGGGTGTTATGGGATTTATTTTTTTTTCTATCATTTTATATGGTATATAGATAAAATCTATTATGTTATATATTTTTAATAAAACAATTTCAGATTCAAAAAGTATTTTATATTCATTAACTATATTATACGGTATTAATGAATTTCAATCTAAGAAAATTTGTAAAAATATAGGAATTAATCCTCAAATCACCCTTAATAAACTTAAAAACAACCACGTAAACCGACTTATTAATTATATTAATAAAAATTTAAAGGTTGAACAACTTTTAAAAAAATATAAAACTGAAAGATTAAATGAATTAGTAGAAATTAAAAGTAATCGTGGGATTAGACAAAGTCAAGGATTACCTGTTAGAGGACAACGTACACATACAAATGCAAAAACGTCTAAAAAATTAAAAAAAATTTTTATTCAAAAACGTATTTCACGTAATAAACGTCCATTTAAGGTACAAAAAAAAAAAAAAAAATAATATTATATGAATAAAAAAAAATTTAAATATAATTTTAAAAATAAATATAAAATAAAAAAAAATTTAAAACAAAAAAATCCTTTAATTTTAACTAATTTACATATTACTGCTAGTTTAAAAAATACTATTATAAGTTTAACAACTCCTACAGGAAATCTTTTAAAACAATGGTCAACTAAATCATTAAAAAAAACTAGATTTAAAAAAAATACACCATATAATGTTCAATTAATTGTTTATAAAATTAATAAATATATTCAATTAAAAAAAATTAAAAAATTAAAAATTTTTTTACATGGTACAGGTTTAGGTAGATATAATGTTTTAAAAAATTTAAAACAAAAAAATATTAAAATAAAATATCTTTTAGATAAAACAACAAAACCTTTTAATGGTTGTAGATTAAAAAAACAAAAAAGACGTTAATTTTAATTTACAAATATAAAATTTTTAATCCGGATAGGTGATCGAGTGGTTTAAGGTGTCAGTCTTGAAAACTGAAGTATGTAAAAATACCGTGGGTTCGAATCCCACTCTATCCTTTAAAAAGCTAGAGACGGATTTGAACCGTCATTAAAGGATTTGCAGTCCTTTACATTACCTTTATGTTATCTAGCCAAAAAATAAATTATAAATTATGAATAAAAATAAAAAATTTTTCACCTATAAAAATAAAATTATTTTAACAAATGGATCTTCTTTAAAAATAACATCTATTAAGTATATAAAAAATTATCAATTAAATTTAAAAATTTTTAAAGAAACAAAAATTATTACAGATATAAATATTAATTTAAATAAAAATAAATTAAATTTTATAAATAAAATAGTTTAATTAATTTAAATTATATTTATTTATATATAATAAAATATATATAAATATTTCAAAAATAAAAATAAATAAAAAATAAATTAATAAAAAATTTAATATATCTGGTGGTGTAATTAAAGCACTTAATAATATTATTTTTAAATAAAAAAATTTTCTTAAATTAATAATTATTTTTATTTTAAAAATATTATTAAATATTAAAAAGAATAATAAAAAAAAATAAATTAATATTATAAATATATAAATAAATGATGAAAAAATAAAATAAAAATAATTATTAATTTTTGGTTCAAAATAAATAGTTAAAAGATATAAATTTGAAAAATTTAAATTTAATAAAAAATTCCAAATATGTGGAATAATATTTGTAAAAATTAAATTTATTATAAATAAATTAAAAATTATAAATAAACTATAAAATTTAATAAAAATTAAATTTTCAAATTTATATAAACCTTTTGATAAAAAAAACCAAATTAATAAAATACTTAATTGAATTATTAAAAAACTTGATATAAAAATTGCTATAAAAATATTAGTAATAAAAATTTCAGTAATATTTGTAAAGATAAAATATTTTAACATATTTTGATTAAGTAAATTATTAACTAATAAATATATTAATTGATCTGAAAAATAATAAGAAATTAAGAAAAGATAAAAAAAAGTGATTAAAAGAATAAAAAAATTATATTTTAATTCAAATAAATGTAATTGTAAATAAGTTATTATTTTATTTTTTTTCATATAATATTATAGCCTACTTGGTGAAATTGGTAAACACGATAGATTTAAAATCTGTTCCCATTCAAAGGTTATTGGTTCAAGTCCAATAGTAGGTATTTATTTATTATCAAAGTGGTGAAATTGGTAAACACGTTACACTTAGGATGTAAAGCTTTAACGCATTAAGGGTTCAAATCCCTTCTTTGATAATCTCTATAAGAAAAGAATATATTTAAAAAATATTTTTTAAATATTTTATATTTATTTTTTGAATATTTGAAATTCAAAAATAAATTAATTTTGTATATATTAAAAAATAAATAATAAATTTCAACAATATTATGACAATAACAAATTATATAAATAATAAATTTACTTTTTTAGATATGGCAGAACCTTGGCAATTAGGTTTTCAAGATCCAGCAACTCCAGTTATGGAAGGTATTATTAATTTTCATCATGATTTAATGTTTTTTTTAATTACCATTACTGTATTTGTTTGTTGGATGTTATTTAGAGTTATTACTCTTTTTGATGAAAAAAAAAATAAAATCCCATCAACTATTGTACATGGTGCTACTATTGAAATTATTTGGACTTCAATTCCTGCTTTAATCTTATTAACTGTTGCAATTCCTTCTTTTGCTTTATTATATTCAATGGATGAAGTAATTGATCCAATTATTACTTTAAAAGTAATTGGTAGTCAATGGTATTGGAGTTATGAATATTCTGATAATTTAGAATTTTCAGATGAACCTTTAATTTTTGATAGTTATATGATACAAGAAGATGATTTAGCAATAGGTCAATTTAGAGTTTTAGAAGTAGATAATCGTGTAGTAGTTCCAACTAATAGTCATATTAGAGTATTAATTACTGCTTCAGATGTTTTACATTCTTGGGCTATACCTTCATTAGGTATTAAATTAGATGCATGTCCAGGTCGTTTAAATCAAACATCAATGTTTATTAAAAGAGAAGGTGTTTTTTATGGACAATGTAGTGAAATTTGTGGAGTAAATCATGGATTTATGCCTATTGTTGTAGAAGCTGTTTCATTAGAAGATTATTTAACTTGGTTAAAAAATAAAATCAATTTTGATTTTAATATATAATTAAAAAAAAAATCTTATGATATTTAAAATCATTGGTATAATCTTTTTAACATTATTATTATTTACTGATATTAAACAAGTAATTAATAAAATTAAACAATTTTTTAAAAAATAATAAAAAAATTAAAATTAAAAAAACCAACGCTTTTTTTAATTTAAAAATAAAATATATAATTTTGCATTTAAAATAAATTAAAAAAAAAATATTAAAAAAAATGAATTTTCAAAATATAAATAAATGGTCAACAAGATGGCTTTTTTCAACAAATCATAAAGATATTGGGACTTTATATTTAATTTTTAGTGCTTTTGCTGGTGTTGTTGGTACAACATTATCTCTTTTAATTAGAATGGAATTAGCACAACCTGGTAATCAAATTTTTATGGGAAATCATCAATTATATAATGTTGTTGTTACTGCACATGCTTTTATTATGGTTTTCTTTTTAGTTATGCCTGCTTTAATTGGTGGTTTTGGTAATTGGTTTGTTCCTTTAATGATTGGTGCACCCGATATGGCTTTTCCTCGTATGAATAATATTAGTTTTTGGTTATTACCACCAGCTTTATTATTATTAGTTTCATCTGCTATTGTTGAATCTGGTGCTGGTACTGGTTGGACAGTTTATCCACCATTATCAAGTGTACAAGCACACTCAGGACCTTCTGTAGATTTAGCTATTTTTAGTTTACATTTAACAGGTATTTCATCATTATTAGGTGCTATTAATTTTATTTCAACTATTTATAATATGAGAGCTCCTGGTTTAAGTTTTCATAGATTACCTTTATTTGTTTGGTCTGTATTAATTACAGCTTTTCTTTTATTATTAACTTTACCTGTATTAGCTGGAGCAATTACTATGTTATTAACTGATAGAAATTTAAATACTTCTTTTTATGATCCTTCTGGTGGAGGAGATCCAGTATTATATCAACATTTATTTTGGTTTTTTGGTCATCCAGAAGTTTATATTTTAATTTTACCTGCTTTTGGTATTATTAGTCAAGTTTCTGCAGCTTTTGCTAAAAAAAATGTATTTGGTTATTTAGGAATGGTTTATGCTATGTTATCTATTGGTTTATTAGGTTCAATTGTATGGGCACATCATATGTTTACTGTTGGTTTAGATGTAGATACTAGAGCTTATTTTTCCGCAGCTACTATGATTATTGCTGTACCTACTGGTATTAAAATTTTTAGTTGGTTAGCAACTTTATGGGGAGGTTCTTTAAAATTTGAAACACCTTTATTATTTACTTTAGGATTTATCTTATTATTTGTTATGGGTGGAGTAACTGGTGTAGTTATGTCTAATTCAGGTTTAGATATTGCTTTACATGATACTTATTATATTGTAGGACATTTTCATTATGTATTATCTATGGGTGCTGTTTTTGGTATTTTTACTGGATTTTATTTTTGGATTGGAAAAATTTCAGGTCGTAGATATCCAGAAGTTTTAGGTCAAATTCATTTTTGGTTATTCTTTATTGGAGTAAATATAACTTTTTTCCCAATGCATTTTTTAGGTTTAGCTGGTATGCCTAGAAGAATTCCAGATTTTCCTGATGCAATGAGTGGTTGGAATGCTGTAAGTAGTTTTGGTTCTTATATTTCATTTTTTTCAGCTCTTTTTTTTTTTTATATTGTGTATGTTACTTTAGTACATGGTAAAAAAATTGAAAATTAATTAAAAAAAAATTAATATATAAAAGTAGTATGTATTTGTATAATATAAAAAATACATTAATTAAATATTTTAAAAAATATATTCTTTAAGATAAGATATTTTAAATAATAAAAAAATTTTTGATAATACATTTATGTTATTACAAGCTTCTAAATTTTTAGGTGCAGGATTAGCTACTTTAGGATTAATTGGTGCTGGTATTGGTATCGGTAACGTTTTTGGTTCTTTAATTATAGGTATTTCAAGAAATCCTTCTTTACAACAAGAATTAATGAGAACTGCTATTTTAGGTTTCGCATTAACTGAAGCAATTGCTTTATTCTGTTTAATGATGGCTTTCTTAATTTTATTTGCTTTTTAATTAAAATTAAATCCTGTAAATTATAATAAAAATTAATTTTTATTATAATTTTTATGTTATATAAGTATTTAATTAAAAATATATAAATTATTTTAAAAAAAAAATTATTTATTTTTTTAATATATAAATATTTATAGTTAATATTTATAATTATTTTTTATTTATGAAAGTATTAAAAAAATTTAGTCAATATTTATTACAAATTTTACCTATAATAAATTATACATTATATAAAAATGAATTATGTATTAACATTTCTACAAATAAATTAATTCCTATATTATTTTTTTTTAAAAATCATACAAATAGTCAATTTAAAGTATTATCTGAAATTTGTGCTGTAGATTATATTAATAAAGAAAAACGCTTTGAAATTATTTATAATTTATTAAGTATTCGTTTTAATAGTCGTTTAAAAATTAAAATTACAATTAATGAATTACAACCTGTAGATTCTATTATTAAAATATATAAAGCTGCAAATTGGTGTGAAAGAGAGATTTGGGATATGTTTGGAATTTTTTTTTTAAATCATCCGGATTTAAGAAGAATTTTAACTGATTATGGTTTTGAAGGACATCCTTTACGTAAAGATTTTCCATTAAGTGGTTTTTTAGAAGTTTTTTATAATGAATTAAAAAAAAGAATAGTTTATGAGCCTATTAATTTATCACAACAATATAGATTATTTGATTTTAATAATCCTTGGGATAAAAAAATAAATGTATAATGTTTTTAATTATTTTTGTTTTTAGGTTAATTTTCATTTCATATTATGAGATGGAATAAAAAATCATTATTTGCAGTTATAAATAATCATTTAATAGATTATCCTACCCCTGTTAATTTAAATTATTTTTTTGGTTTCGGTTCGTTAGCCGGTATTATGTTAGTAGTACAAATTTTAACTGGTATTTTTTTAGCAATGCATTATATACCACATATTGATTTAGCTTTTAATAGTGTTGAACATATTATGAGAGATGTAAATAATGGTTGGTTAATTAGATATACACATGCTAATGGTGCTTCTTTTTTTTTTATTGTAGTATATGTACATATTTTTAGAGGTTTATATTATGGTTCTTATATTACTCCAAGAGAAGCTCTATGGTGTTCAGGTGTAATTATTTTTATTTTAATGATGGCTACTGCATTTATGGGTTATGTTTTACCTTGGGGACAAATGAGTTTTTGGGGTGCAACTGTTATTACTAATTTATTTTCTGCAATACCTTTAATAGGTAAAGATATTGTTGATTGGCTATGGGGTGGATTTGCTGTAGATAATCCAACTTTAAATCGTTTTTTTAGTTTACATTTTACTTTTCCTTTTGTAATTGTAGGGGTCGTATTAATACACCTAATTTTATTACATGAGGTTGGTTCAAATAATCCTTTAGGTATTACTTTAAAAACAGAAAATATTCCTTTTTACCCTTATTTTTATACAAAAGATTTATTTGGTTTAATGGTATTATTTTTAATATTTTTTATTTTTATTTTTTATTATCCAAACACTTTAGGTCATCCAGATAATTATATTGAAGCTAATCCAATGAAAACTCCTTTACATATTGTACCTGAATGGTATTTTTTACCTTTTTATGCAATTTTAAGATCAATTCCTAATAAAATTGGTGGGGTTATAGCTATGTTTGGTTCTTTAGTTATTTTATTAACTATACCTTTTACGAATTCATCTGAAATTAGAAGTACAGCTTTTAGACCTATTTTTAAAGTTTGTTATTGGTTATTAGTGGTAGCTTTTTTATTATTAGGTTGGGTTGGACAATGTCCAGTTGAATATCCTTATACTGAAATTGGTATTATAAGTATGATTTATTATTTTGTATTTTTTATAATAATTATACCTTTTTTAGGTAAATTTGAAGCTTATTTAGTACGTTATAATAATACTAATAAAAATTAAAATTATAAATTATATTTTATATCAAAATATAATTTATAATTTTTTATTAAATCATATTATTAAAAAAAGCACTACCAACTATAGTACGGAGATTAAAATTAATAAATATTTTTTTAATAAATATTTATTAATTTTTATTATTTAAAAATAAAAACAATAAATTTTATTTATATATATATATTTTACCAATCTAAAGCATCACTACACCAAATATAAATAAAACCTATAACTAATTCAACTAAAAATTCAATCATAGTCCAAAAACCCCATGAAAAATTTGAACTTAAAGTTAAAACCCAAGGAAAAACAAAAACAGCTTCTAAATCAAAAATAATAAAAAGAATTGCTACTAAATAAAATTTTACATCAAAAACTTTTCTAGCATCATCATAAGGATTAAATCCACATTCATAAGCTGTTAACTTTTCTAAATCATCTTTTTGTTTAATTAAACCAAAAGATAAAATGAAAATTAAAATTGATAAAAATAAACTTAATATTAAAAATATAAAAATATTTGAATAATTTAATAACATATTTATAAGATAATTAAAAAAAAAAATACATTAAACGGAAAAAACGAGACTCGAACCCGCGACCTATAGCGTGACAAGCTACCACTCTAACCAACTGAGCTATTTTTCCTTTAAAGAATTTTTTTTTTATTTTTTTTTTTATTAATGTAAATTTAAAGCATCATTTATATACATACATGTTAAAATAGTAAATACATAAGCTTGAATTAAAGCTACAGCAATTTCTAAACCTACTAATAATACAATAATGATTAATGGAATAAAATGTGCCATAAAAATAAAACTATTTACATTTAACATAGTCCAAGCAAAACCAGTAATTACTTTTAATAAAGTATGTCCTGCCATCATATTTGCAAATAATCGTACAGGTAAACTAATTACTCTAAAAATATATGAAACTAATTCAATAGGTACTAAAATAGGAACTAATGCTATACTTGCACCACTAGGTAATAATAAATTTAAAAAATTTAATTTATGTTTTTTAATTCCGATTATATTAAAACCTATATAAATAGTTAATGCTAAAGTAAAAGTAATAATTAAATGACTAGTTACAGTAAAACTATAAGGAACCATTCCTATTAAATTACATAATAAAATAAAAAAAAAAACAACAAAAATTAATGAAACAAAATGTTTACCAGCTTTTCCTATACTTGAATAAGTTAATTCAATAGTAACATTAAAAATCATTTCAAAAATTTGTTGAAAACGTGTTGGAATAAATTTAGTTTTTATATTTGTAAAAATATATAAATAAACTAAACCTATTACTAATATTAAAGAAGCATTAGTAAATACAAAAGGTATTTGAAAAATAGGTAAAATTTCAAATTGTTCTAAAGGACTAAACATAAAATTTATTATTTAAAATTTAATTAATTACCTCCCCACCAGTAAACAGCTACAAATAAAAATAACCAAACAACATCAACAAAATGCCAATACCAAGCAGCAGCTTCAAAACCAAAATGGTGTTGTTTTGTAAAATGATGATTAATTAATCTAATAGTACTTACTATAATAAATATAGTACCTACAATAACATGTATACCGTGAAAACCTGTTAATAAGAAAAAAGTAGTACCATAAATACTATCTGAAATTGAAAAAGTACTTTCAATATATTCATAGGCTTGAATTAAAGTAAAGAAAAAAGCTAATAAAATTGTAATAATTAAACTTAAAATAGCATTTTTTCGATCACCAAAAACAATTGAATGATGTGCCCAAGTAATTGTTGCACCAGATGATAATAAAATTATAGTATTTAACAAAGGTATACCCCAAGCATTTACAGTTTCAATACCTAATGGAGGCCATAATGAACCTATTTCAGGTGTTGGTGCTAAAGCTGAATGGAAAAAAGCCCAAAAAAAGCTTACAAAGAATAATAATTCACTAAAAATAAATAAAAGCATTCCATTTCTTAAACCTAGTTGTACTTGTTTAGTATGTTGACCTTCATATACTGCTTCTCTAACAATATCACGAAACCATGTATATATAGTTAAAATAACCATTAAAAATCCAGTTAAAGTTAAAAGATTACTACCTATATAACCATGAAAATACATAGCACTACCAAAAGTTAAAAAAAAAAGTCCAAATGAAATAACAAAAGGCCATGGACTTGGATCTACTAAATGATAAGGATGCTTTTGTGTATTTTGTGTATTTTTAGAAATTTCTTTTAAAAATTTTAAATCATTTTGAAATTTATCGATATTAGAATCATTAGTTGTAGTTTCAATTTGTAAATTTTTTTTATTAATATAATAATAATTTTTCATAAGAATTGAATATTTTGTAATAATTAATTATTTAATGATAAATAATTTTTTTTTTATATATTTAATAATTAATAAATATTAATCAAAAATAAAATTAAATTTTAATTTTTTAATATTTTTATAATATTGTTTTTTTGTATTAATTGTTTTACTTTTATTTTTTGAAGTTTGTATTATTTCATTTGTTAAATTTTTTAAATTTGCATTTAAAAGTAACCATAATATAGATTTTTTAATCTGTTTATCTTCATTTAAAAGCATTAAAAAATATCTATCTTTTTTTTTATTTTTTTTTTTATTAGGAATACTTATTGCTTTTAATTTTGGTAATAAATTATCAATTGATTTAAATAAAATAAAATTAGGTTTTTGTTTTGTAGTTTTTTTTAAATTAATTAAAATATTTTTAAATATATTTTCAGAACAGGTTTTTTTTCCTTTTTTTAATAACATATTTATAAATAATTTTTTTATTTTATACTCTTCGTATTTTAGTTCCATATTTTGATCTTGATGTTTTTCTAGAATAGATTCCTAATAAATCATATTTACCACGAATTACATGATATTTAACACCAGGTAAATCTTTTACTCTACCTCCTCTAATTAATACAATAGAATGTTCTTGTAAAGTATGTCCAATTCCAGGTATATATGTAATTATCGTATACCTACTTGATAAATGAACTTTAGCTACTTTACGCATAGCAGAATTAGGTTTTTTAGGAGTTGTATTATAAACTTTTAAACAAATACCTTTACGTTGAGGGCATTGTTTTAAAGCAGGACTCTTATTTCTTTTTTTTTTTTCTAAACGTTTTTGTTTTTTTAAAAATAATTGATTAATTGTTGACATATTATTTATTATTATTGAATAATAACGGACTCGAACCGCTAACATTTTCGGTGTAAACGAAATACTCTACCAATTGAGCTAATTATTCTATGGGCCTAAGTAGATTTGAACTACTGACTTTACACTTATCAGGCGTATACTCTAACCAACTGAGTTATAGGCCCTTTTGAAGTAAAAGGATTCGAACCTTTGATTTTCCGTACCAAAAACGGAGGCCTTACCACTTGGCTATACTTCAAAATATATGCTTAGAAAGACTCGAACTTTCATTTTATAGATCCGCAATCTAACGCTTTATCCAATTAAGCTATAAGCATATCTTTAATTTTTTTTTATAATTTTAATATTCATTAATGAATTTTCAGATAATATTTTTTTAATTAAAATTAAAAAATTTAATAATTGAAAAATATTTTTAAATTTTATATCTATTTTAGGTGTATAATTTTTATAAATAAAATGTTCACGTGATTTTTTATTTACATGGGGTGATCTTAATAAAGTAAAAATTTTATTTTTATTTTTTGTTTGAAATATACCATGTATTTGAATATTTTTTAATTTATTAAAATTTTTTAATTTTAATAAATTTTGTTTAAGTTGATTTATTTTTTGAAATGATTTAAAAGTTATTCTTAAAAGATACATATTTTTAATAATAAAAATTGTCTGGAGGTGGATTTGAACCACCGACACAAAGATTTTCAGTCTTTTACTCTAACCAACTGAGCTATCCAGACTAAATATTATATTAATAAATATAAATAAATTTTATTTAAATTTACTAATATAATATTTGGAAAAATAAATAAGAATAAAATAAATTGAGTATTAATTAATAATATTATACTTTGTATTTTATTTATTTGTGAAATATACATTTTTCTTAATATTTTTTCAAAATAAATAATTTTTATTATTTTTAAATAATAAAAAGAACTTAAAACACTTATAATAATACCAAAAAATACTAAACTAAAATAATTATTTTTAATAGCAGAAAAAAATATAAATAATTTTGAAAAGAATCCCGCTAATGGTGGTATACCCGCTAATGAAAAAATATTTAAAATAATAATTACAGCAATTAATTTATTAATAGAATATATATTTGATAAATCTGTTAAATATTTAATAGGTTTATGATTTATATTTAAAGATAAATAAGATGTCCATAAATTAATACTTGTTATAATATAAATAATAACATATAATAAAATAAAAGGAATATTATTTAACATATTTGAAGTAAATCCTATTAAAATAAAACCTACATGACTTATTGAACTATAAGCTAATAAACGTTTTATTTTTTTTTGTTGTAATGCAGATAATGCACCTATTAACATAGAAAAAAATGAAATAATATAAAAAAATATTTCAAAAAAATAGGAAATAGTAAAAAAAATATCAAAAAATAAACGAATTAATACACCAATAAAAGCAATTTTAGGTACAATAGCAAAAAAACTTGAGATATTATTAGGAGCTCCTTCATAAACATCTGGTAACCAAAAATGAAAAGGTGCAGCACCTATTTTAAATAAAATACCAACTAAAATAAAAATTAATCCATAAGATAAACTTATTAATAAATTAATATTATCTAAAAAATTTATATTTGATAATATTAAAAATATATTATTAAAATTTAAAGAACCTGTAATAGCATAAATTATTGATGAACCAAATAAAATAAAACCTGAAGCAATTGATCCTAAAATAAAATATTTTAAACCAGCTTCAATTGATAATATAGATTTTTTTTGAGTTGATGTTAATATATAAAAACTTAAACTTTGTAATTCTATTGCTAAATATAACGTAATAAAATGGTTTGAAGATACTAATAACATTAAACCTAATAATGAAATTAACATTAAAATATTAATTTCATATGAATTTATTTTTTGTTGTATTAAATATTTTTGTTGTATTAAAAAACAAATAATTGTTGATAATATTAAAATTACTTTAATAAATTGTGTAAAATTATTAATAATTAATACACCATTTAATATATTATTTGAAATATTTGTTATATTTAATGTTAATATTAAAAGAATTAATAATAAATATATTATTATAGTAGTAATATTTTTAATAATCAAAATTTTTTGAGTATTTTGATTTTTTTTATAAAAAACTCCAAATAATAATAAAATTAATAAAATAGTTGTTAAAAAAAATTCGGGAATAATAATTTCAAAATTATTATTAAAAATTTCCTGAAAAATCATAATGTAAAAAAAGAAATAAATATTTAAAAAATATTTACTTACTATATATGCTATATATTTATAAAAAAAATTAATTTATAAATATTTTTTTTTAATTAAAAAAAAAATATAGCAATAATGCCTTTAAAAAAAATTAAAAATTTTTCTATAAATTTTGGTCCACAACATCCAGCTGCTCATGGTGTTTTACGTTTAATTTTAGAATTAAATGGAGAAGTAGTTCAAAAAGCTGATTCTCATATAGGTTTATTACATAGAGGTACTGAAAAATTAATAGAATATAAAAATTATTTACAAGCTTTACCTTATTTTGATAGATTAGATTATGTTTCAATGATGTGTCAAGAACATGCTTATGTTTTAGCAATTGAAAAATTATTAAATTGTGATATTCCTTTAAGAGCTCAATATATAAGAGTTTTATTTTCAGAAATAACACGTATTTTAAATCATTTATTAGCTGTATGTTGTCATGCTTTAGATGTAGGAGCAATGACACCTTATTTTTGGGGATTTGAAGAACGTGAAAAATTAATGGAATTTTATGAAAGAGTTTCCGGTGCACGTATGCATGCTGCTTATTTTAGACCTGGAGGTGTTAATCAAGATTTACCTAAAGGTTTATTAAATGATATTTATATTTTTTGTGAACAATTTAATACACGTTTGGATGAAATTGAAGAAATGTTAACGGATAATCGTATTTGGAAACAAAGATTAGTTGATATTGGTGTAGTTTCTGCTAAAGATGCTTTAAATTTAGGATTTAGTGGTGTAATGTTAAGAGGATCTGGTATTTCATGGGATTTACGTAAAACTCAACCTTATGAAATTTATGATCAATTAGAATTTGATATACCTATAGGTACAAATGGTGATTGTTATGATCGTTATTTAATTAGAATTGAAGAAATGCGACAATCTATTAGAATTATTTTACAAGTACTTAATAAAATACCAAATGGTCCTATTAAATTAGATGATAAAAAAATTACAAATCCAAATAGAACTCAAATTAAAAATTCAATGGAATCTTTAATACATCATTTTAAATATTATTCTGAAAATATTAGTGTAAATAGTGGTGAAACTTATACTGTTATTGAAGCACCTAAAGGAGAATATGGTGTTTATTTAGTATCTGATGGAACAAATAAACCTTATAGATGTAAAATAAAATCACCAGGATTTTTACATTTACAAGCTTTAGATTTTATAGCTAAAAATCATATGATTGCTGATGTAGTAACAATTATAGGTACTTTAGATGTTGTATTTGGTGAAATTGATCGTTAATTATTAATAAAAATATAAAAGTAAAAAAAAATTATGCAAAAAAAATTTTTTAAAAAATATAAATTAAACCAATTACAAAAAATTAAACAAACTTATAAATATATATATATATTTCGTTATAATGATTTAAATATTAACGAAATAATATCTTTAAAAAAAAATATTAAAAAATTAGAATATAAATCTTTAATATTAAATCAAAAATTAACTACTAATATTTTTTCAAAATTAAAAGGACAAGGTTCTATATTATTAATTTATGGAAATAATGATTTAAATTTAATTAAAAATTTAACTAATTTTAAAAAACTTGAATTAATTTATTTAAATATTCAAAATAATATTTATTCTAGTTTAAAAATAAAACAAATATTATCTACAAATTATCCGCCATTAAATAATTTAGTTGTTCAACCTTTTTTAAATTTTATCTATTATTTAAGAAAAATTTAAAAAGGCGATTATAACTTAAAGGTAGAGTGTTAGATTGTGGGTCTAAGTGTTATGGGTTCAAGTCCCATTTTTCGCCCCTTTTTTTTTCTATTTAATTAAATTTTTTATGTTTAATAAGTTTATCTTAATTTTTTTACTTATTTTACCATTGATTACGGTTATTATATTATCTTTTTCGAAAAATGAAAAATTTATTAAAAATTTTAGTATTTTTATGTCTTTTTTCATTTTTTTAATGTCATTACCTTTATGGATTTTATTTGATAAATCAACTTCTAATTTTCAATATTTATTTAAAATAGAATGGATTAGTCAATTTAATATTAATTTTTATTTAGGTCTTGATGGTATTTCATTATTTTTTATAATTTTAACAACATTTTTGATTCCAATATGTATGTTAATTAGCTATGAAATTATTAATAAAAATATTAAAGAATATTTTATTTTATATTTTATTTTAGAATTTTGTTTAATTATTTCATTTAGTGTATTAGATTTACTTATTTTTTATATTTTCTTTGAAAGTGTATTAATTCCAATGTTTTTAATTATTGGTATTTGGGGATCAAGAGAGCGTAAAATAAAAGCTTCTTATTTATTTTTTATGTATACTTTAGCAGGTTCATTATTCATGTTTATTGCAATTATTCATTTATTTTTAACTGTAGGTACTACTGATTATCAAATATTATATTATAGTAATTTTAATTTTTCATATGAAAAATTATATTTTTTAGCTTTTTTTTTATCATTTGCTGTTAAAGTTCCAATGTTACCTTTTCATGTTTGGTTACCTGAAGCACATGTTGAAGCACCTACTGCAGGTTCTGTATTATTAGCAGGTATTTTATTAAAATTAGGATCATATGGTATGATTAGATTTTTAGTTCCTTTATTTCCTAAAGCTACTTTATATTTTACACCATATATTTTAGTATTATGTTTAATATCAGTTATTTATGCTTCTTTAACAGCTATTCGACAAACAGATTTAAAACGTATTATTGCTTATGCATCAGTTGCTCATATGAATTTTATTATTTTAGGTATTTTTTCTTTAACTATTCAAGGTTTAGAAGGTAGTATCATTCAAATGATTAGTCATGGATTAGTTTCTAGTGGTTTATTTTTTTCAATTGGATGTTTATATGATCGATATCATACATTTTTTATTAATTATTATGGAGGTTTAGCACATACAATGCCATTATTTTGTATTGCATTATTTATTTATGTATTAGCGAATATGTCTATTCCAGGTTCAAGTAGTTTTGTTGGTGAAATTCTTATTTTAACAGGAGTTTTTGAAGATAATACTACAACAGCTATTTTTGCAACAATTGGAATGTTTTTAGGTGGTATTTATTCTTTATTATTTTATAATAGAATATGCTATGGTAATATTCAAAATATTTATTTAAAAATTTATTATGATTTAACTTATCGTGAATTTTTAATACATTTAATTTTAATTATAAATATTTTTTTATTAGGTTTATATCCTAAAATTTTTGAAAGTTGTATGCATGAAAGTGTATCTAAAATTTTAATACATATTGATTTTTCTTATTTTTATTAAATAAATTATTTTATTTAATAAAAATAAGCCCTTTTAGTCTAATGGTTAGGACATTGCCTTTTCACGGCAAAGATACGAGTTCAATTCTCGTAAAGGGTAAAAAAATATATATTTAATATATTTTAAAAAAAAATAATAATTTTATTATTATTTTTTAATATGATAATTTAATAACCTTTATATGGCTATTGAATTATCATATATACTGGAATCAAATATTAAAAAATATAAAGATGAAAAAAGTTTACAAGAAACAGGTATTGTTCTTTCAATGAGTGATGGTATTGCTAGATGTTACGGTTTAACTCAAATTCAAGCTGGTGAAATGGTTGAATTTAATAATGGTAATATTAAAGGTATGGCTTTAAACTTAGAACCTGACGTAGTTGGTGTTGTTGTTTTTAGTAATGATAGAGAAATTCAAGAAGGTAACTTTGTAAGAAGAACTGGATCTATTGTTAGTGTACCTGTAGGACCTGAAGTATTAGGTAGAGTAGTTGATGCTTTAGGACAACCAATTGATGGTAAAGGTCAAATTAATAGTAAATTAGAAAGTAGAGTTGAAGTTAAAGCTCCAGGTATTATGCCTAGAGAAAGTGTTAAAGAACCTGTACAAACAGGTTTAAAAGCTGTAGATAGTTTAATTCCTATTGGTCGTGGTCAAAGAGAGTTAATTATTGGTGATAGACAAACAGGTAAAACTTCTATTGCTATAGATACAATAATTAATCAAAGAGAACCTCATTTAAAAAAAGATACAAATAATCAATTATATTGTATTTATGTAGGTGTAGGTCAAAAAAGATCAACTATTGCCGAATTAACTAAAACTTTAGAAGAAAAAAATGCAATGTTTTTTTCTGTTATTGTAGCAGCAACAGCTTCAGATTCAGCACCTTTACAATATTTAGCACCTTATACAGGTTGTGCTTTAGGTGAATATTTTAGAGATAATGGTAAACATGCTGTAATTTTTTATGATGATTTATCAAAACAAGCTGTAGCTTATAGACAAATGTCATTATTATTAAGAAGACCTCCAGGTAGAGAAGCTTACCCAGGTGATGTATTTTACTTACACTCTCGTTTATTAGAAAGAGCTGCTAAAATGAATAGAAAAATTGGTGGTGGTTCATTAACTGCTTTACCTATTATTGAAACTCAAGCTGGTGATGTTTCTGCTTATATTCCAACTAATGTTATTTCTATTACTGATGGACAAATTTTCTTAGAAACTGAATTATTTAATGAAGGTCAAAGACCTGCAATTAGTGTAGGTTTATCTGTAAGCCGTGTTGGTTCTTCAGCTCAAATTAAAGCTATGAAACAAATTGCTGGTACTATGAAATTAGAATTAGCACAATTTAGAGAAGTACAAGCTTTTGCTCAATTTGGTTCAGATTTAGATGCAACAACTCAACAACAATTAAATAGAGGAGTTAGATTAACAGAAATGTTAAAACAAGGATTAAATATACCTTTATCTGTTGAAGATCAAATTGTAATTATTTATTTAGGAGTACGTGGTTTCTTAGATAAAATTGCTGTAGATAAAGTTTCAATTTTTGAAAATAATTGGTTAAATTTTATTAAAACTAATTATTCTGATATTTTAGAAGAAATTTTAACTAAAAAAGAAATTTCTAAAGAATTAGACAAAAAATTAAATACATTAGCAATTGATTTTACTAATAATTTTATTACTAAATAAATATATAATAAATAATTTTAAATTATTTATTATATATTATATTAATTTATATTTATATAATTTTTTTTATTATAAAAAAAAAAAAATTATTTATTATTTAAGTAGAAATATTTAACTAAGTATAAATATTTCTTATTTATTTTATTCTAATATGTTATTATTAACTTTAATTTTTTTACCTTTTTTAGGTTCAGTAGCAGCTGGACTATTTGGTTTTTATATTGGACGTAAAGGTTCTGTATTTATAACTACATTAACAACTTTTTTAAGTTGTCTTTTTTCATTAATTATTATTTATAATTCAATTACAAATGAATATGAATACATTATTTATATTTCAAATTGGATTAATAGTGGTTTATTTAATTGTAATTGGTGTTTTTTATTTGATAGTTTAACTATGATAATGCTTGTTGTTGTAACAAGTATTTCAACATTAGTTCATTTATATTCTTCACAATATATGGCACATGATCCACATTTATCTAGATTTATGTCTTACTTATCATTATTTACTTTTTTTATGATTATTTTAGTTACTGGTGATAATTTTATGCAAATGTTTGTTGGATGGGAAGGTGTTGGTTTTTGTTCTTATTTATTAATTAATTTTTGGTTTACACGTTTACAAGCTAATAAAGCTGCAATTAAAGCTATGTTAGTAAATAGAATTAGTGATTTAATTTTATTATTAGGTGTATTAACAATTTTTTATAATATTAGAACTATAGAATATTTTAGTACATTTGCTGCTATTTCTATAGTTAAAGATTTTAAATTTATTTTTTTTAATTATATTTTAAGTATTGTTGATGTAGCTTGTATTTTAATTTTTATTGGAGCTATGGGTAAATCTGCTCAAATTTTTTTACATTTATGGTTACCAGATGCAATGGAAGGTCCTACACCTGTTTCTGCTTTAATTCATGCAGCTACCATGGTAACTGCAGGTGTATACTTAACAGCAAGATGTTCCCCAATGTTTGAATATTCAATGTTTTCTTTAAAAGTTATTACTATTATAGGTGCGTCAACAGCTTTTTTTGCAAGTACTGTTGGATTAGTACAAAATGATTTTAAAAAAATAGTTGCTTATTCTACTTGTAGTCAATTAGGTTATATGTTTTTTGCTTGTGGTTTATCAAATTATCCTTTAGCTATTTTTCATTTATCAAATCATGCATATTTTAAAGCATTATTATTCTTATGTTCAGGTGCAGTAATTCATGCTATGGGTGATGAACAAGATATTAGAAAAATGGGAGGTTTAAGACGTATATTACCCTTTACTTATATAATGTTTTTAATAGGTTCATTATCTTTAATGGGTTTTCCTTTTTTAACAGGATTTTATTCTAAAGATTTAATATTAGAAGTAGCTTTTGTAAGTTTTAGTGAAACAGGTCATTTTGCTTATTGGTTAGGTACTATTGGTGCTTTTTTTACAGCTTTTTATTCAACTCGTTTATTATTTTTTGCTTTTTTAAGTGAAACAAATGCTTATAAAAATATTATTAAAAATGCACATGATGTGCCATTAGAAATGGGAATTCCTCTAGGATTATTAGCTTTTGGTAGTATTTTTATTGGTTATATTTCTAAAGATATGTTTGTTGGATTAGGTTCTAATTTTTGGAATAATTCTATTTATATAAATCCATTAAATAATCAAATGATTGATGCTGAATTTTTACCAACATTTTTTAAAATATTACCTGTTATTTTAAGTTTTTGTGGGTTATTCGGTGCTTTTTATTTATATTTTTTTAAATTTAAATTTTTATATAATTTAAAAATTTCAGAATATGGTCTTTATTTTTATAATTTTTTAAATAGAAAATGGTATTTTGATAAAATTTATTATGAATTTATTAATCAATATATTTTACAAATTGGTTATAATGTTACATATAAAATGATTGATAAAGGTTTAATTGAAATGTGTGGTCCTTATGGTTTAACAACTATTTTTACTTTTTTAAGTCAAAGAATAATTTTATTACAAACTGGTTATATTTATCATTATTCATTATTAATGTTAATTAGTACTATTTTTTTAATAAATATTATTTTTTTTTCTATTATTTATTATTTTAATGTTATTATTATTTTATTATTTTTATTTATTTTTTTATTAATTAAATAAAAATAATAAAATATATATATCTTTTAAGATATAATAATAATAAATTTATATAATTTACATATATTAATTATGGATTTTGAAACAATTTTTTTTTATACTTTTTCAACTATAGCTTTAACTTCAGCTATTTTTGTAATATATTCTACAAATACAATATATTCTGCATTTTTTTTAATATTAGTTTTTACAAATTCAACAGGATTATTATTAATTTCAGAAATTGAATTTTTATCAATAATGTTAATTATTATATATGTAGGAGCAATTACTGTATTATTTTTATTTGTAATTATGATGTTAGATATTAATGTTTTAATTGATAAAAATAAAATAAATAATAATTTTGGTTATTTACCTATTATTTTTTTAATTAGTTTTATTTTTTTCTTAGAAACATTTATAATGTTTAGTAAAGTTTTCACATCATATTATCATTTAATTAATAATTCTTTTTTTAATCAAGAAGTAAATACTTTATTTTTCTTTCACGATAGTATGAAAGGTACTTTTGAAATATTTGTTGATGTAAAACCTTTTTTAAAGAATTTTATATATCAATTAGATATAATCACAAATATTGAAACAATAGGACAAATTTTATACAGTTATTATGCTTTTTTTTTTTTAGCAGCTGGTATTATATTATTAATAGCTTTAATAGGTGCAGTAACTTTAACTAAAAAAGAAAAAAAAAAAATTTTAAAACAAAATATTTATAAACAACTTTCAAGAAATTCATTAAAAGCTATTTTTAATGTACATTCTAAATAAAATAAAACTAAAACAACCTTAACTTAATTGGTAGAGTATTAGCCTTCTAAGCTTTAAAATCTTGGTTCGAATCCAAGAGGTTGTAAATAGTTTTATTTTTAATATATATATATATTATAGTTATACTGAAATTAATTAATTTATTATAAAGATAATAAATTAATTTTATAAATTGATATATCTCCATATAATTTAAAGAAAACAATCATAATAGCTAATCCAATAGCAGATTCTGCCGCTGCTACTGTTAAAATTAATAATGAAAAAACTTGACCTATTATATCATCAATTAAAACTGCAAAATAAATAAAATTTAAATTAATTGATAATAATAATAATTCAATAGACATTAAAATAATTATAATATTTTGTCTATTTAAAATTATACCAAATAAACCTAGACAAAATAAAAAAAAAGTAAAAATAAAATGATTTAAAATACTCATAATTAAATTAACCAATTAAAACTTATTAAAATACTTGCAGTATATAAAAACCAACTTAAGGTAAAAGGTAAAAATACTTTCCAACCTAAACGCATTAATTGATCATAACGATATCTAGGTAAAACAGCTCGAGCCACTACAAATAAAACAACAAAAAAACATATTTTAATACTAAACCAAAAAGATCCTGGTAAAAAATTAATAAATTTAATACTAAAAGGAAAAGGAGCTAACCAACCACCTAAAAATAAAATAGTAATTAAACTACTCATTAATAACATATTAGCATATTCGCCTAAAAAAAATAATGCGAAACCCATAGCAGAATATTCAACATTATATCCTGAAACTAATTCAGCTTCAGCTTCAGGTAAATCAAAGGGATGTCGATTAGTTTCAGCTAAACATGCTATAAAAAAAATTAAGAAAATAGGAAAAAGAGGAAAACAATACCAAACAGTTTTTTGTGCTAAAACTATTGAAATTAAATTTAAAGATTTAGCACAAACAATTACTGAAAGAATTGAAAATCCAATAGTTAATTCATATGAAATCATTTGTGCAGTTGATCTTAATGCACCTAAAAATGAATATTTAGAATTACTTGACCAACCACCAATAATAATACCATAAACACCTAATGATGAAATTGCTAATAAATATAAAATACCTATATTTAATTCAGTAAAAAACATACCAAATCCTAAAGGTATTACAGTCCAACTTAATAAACTTAAAAAAAAAGCTAAAATAGGTGCAAATATAAATAAAATTACATCAGCATTACTAGGTAAAACAGTCTCTTTTACAAATAATTTAAGACCATCAGCTAAAGGTTGTAATAATCCGAAAGTACCTACAACATTAGGTCCTCTTCTTCTTTGAATAGAAGCTAATACTTTACGTTCAACTAAAGTAAAATAAGCCACAGCAATTAATAAAGGTAATACTAAAATTAAAAATTTTAAAATTGTGTATATCATAATGATTTTGATTGATTTTTTATAATTTTATTAGAATTAATTAATATTTTTGAATATTGTTCTAATATATTTGTATAATAATTATTTTTAATTAATGAATTTAAAAAATTAATATTAATTTTTAAATATTTTTTATTAAAACTAAAATTATTAATAATTTTTATTTTTTTTTTTAATAAATAAGGTAAAATATCTTGAAGCTTTAAAAAAGAATTTAATTTTGATTGATTTTTATTTATTAAAAATTTATAAATATTTCTATAAATAATAGAATCTTTTCGTTGTTCAGTATTTAAATTTAAAATTTGTTCATTTTTTTGAATAAAACCTTCTAAATTTATATACATTCCATTTTTTTCTAAAAAAGTTAATCCAGGTAAAATTAAATTTGAATTTTGTGCATCTTTTGTAAAATGATGTCCTTGATAAATAATAAAATTATTTTTAGATATTTTTAATTTATCTTGTAAATTTGTATTAAACAAATAATATAATTTTGAATTATTAGATAAATTTTGTTGTGTTTTTGAAAAAGTAATTTCAAAAAAATTAATTAAAGAAGTTTGAGAATTAAAAAAATTGATATTATTATTTAAAAATGATAAATTTTTTAATTTTGATAATAAAAAAAAACCATTTTTTTGATTTATAATATTTTCACCAATAATAATTAAAGGTTTTTTTGATTTTTTTAAATCTTTACAAAAAGAATGTTTTCCTACAATAATATCTATTAAAGTTAAAAAAGTTAAACCTAAATGTTTTATTGAATAAGTAAAATCTATTTTATTACCAATATAAGCTACTTTAAAATTTCCTTTTTTTAAACGATTAATTAAATGAATATTTAAAATAGAACCTTCTTTACGAATATCACTACCAATTATTAAACAAAGATCAGATTCTTCAATTGATTTTAATGTATTATTAAATAAAAAATTTGAAGTTAAATCTGAATTAATTTTTATATTTTGATTATTTAAAAAACGTTCATAAATTATATTTGAAATTCCTAATTTATTTAAATTTTTTTTTAATAAAAAAAGTGATTCTAAATCAGTTAAATCACCAATAATACTTTTAATTTTAGTACTATCTGTAGTTATTAATTTTTGATTAATTAAATTTAAAGCATCTAACCATGAAATTTTATGAAAATTATTTTCATTATCTTTTAATAAAGGATATTTTAATCTTTGATATTTTAAACTATCAAAAAAATATCGTATTTTATTTGATATCCATTCTTTATTAATATTAAAATTAGTTTTAGGTAAAATACGAACAATTTCATTATTAAAAATATCAATTTTTATATTTGAACCTATACCATCTAAAATATCAATACCTTCTTTTTTTTTTAATTCCCAAGAACGTGCTTTAAATGTATAAGGTTTTGAAGTTAAAGCTCCTACTGGACATAAATCAACTAAATTACCAGAAAATTCTGAATTAAAAATTTTCGGATAATAAAAATTAATTTCTGTTTTATTACCACGACCTGTAGTACCTAAATCATCAATTCCACAAATTTCATTTGCAAAACGAACACAACGTGTACAATGAATACATCTAGTCATAATAGTTTTAATAAAAGGACCACAATATTTATCTTCTACACCACGTTTTTTAAAAAAAAAACGACTACGATCTGAACCAAAAATCATAGTTTGATCTTGTAAATCACATTCAGAAGCTTGATCACAAATAGGACAATCTAATGGATGATTTATTAAAAGAAACTCTAATACACTTTCACGTGCTTTTTGAACTAAAGGTGTATCTGTAAAAATTTTCATATTAGTCATTAAAGGCATAGCACATGAAGCTACTGGTTTAGGTGAATTTTCAATTTCAACTAAACACATTCTACAATTACCGGCAATTTGTAAATTTTCTTGAAAACAAAATTTAGGAATTTCGATTTTAAAATTATTACAAGCCTGTAATACTGTTAAATTTTTATTAACTTTTAATTTTATATTGTTAATATATATGTCAATCATTTTTAATATGATAAAAATTAAATAAAATTTGAATTTATTTTCACTAAAAAGATATATATTTTTTTTTTTTTCATAATTCCGGTTATTGTATTATAGTCATACATTATAAAATATTATAAATCTAAATTTAAATTCCCTTTTGTTAAAAAGTATTTTAAATAAAATTTTATTTTTATAACTTGAATTTAATTAATTTCAGATTTTATAAAATTTTTTTGATTTATAATATTTTATATAAATTAAAACAGGAAAAATGGGACTTGAACCCATAACAATAATTTTGGAGACTATGATTTTACCAATTAAACTATTTTCCTAAGACTTTTAAAATTAATTTAAGAATGTTTAAAGATCTCTTCCAGACACAGGTTCCCCTACGACTACCTTGTTACGACTTCATCAAAGTTACTAATTACTTTTTAGGGATTTTAATTTATTTAATATAAATTATAAACTATTTTAATTAAAAAGTTATTTAATAAAATTAAATAATTAAAAATCATTTTAAAAATAATCAACTTCCCTGATGTGACGGGCGGTGTGTACAAAGTCCAGTAACATATTCACCGCAGCATGCTGTTCTGCGATTACTAGCGATTCCAACTTCATAAGGGCGAGTTGCAGCCCTTAATCCGAACTAAGATAATTTTTAAAGATTTGCTCCAACTTTTATTATTATTGCTTCTCATTGTGATTATCATTGTAGCACGTGTGTAGCCCAACTCATAAGGGCCATGAAGACTTGACGTCATCCCCACCTTCCATTAACCTATCATTAATATTTTCATTAGAGTACTTTTATTTGTTTTTAATAAATTAGCAAATAACGATAGGGGTTGCGCTCGTTAAAGGATTTAACCAAACATTTCACAACACGAGCTGACGACAGCCATGCAACGCCTGTTTTTTATATAAAATTTTATATAAAAATTAGCAAGAGTTGGTAAGGTTCTGCGCGTATTATCGAATTAAACCACATGCTCCACCGCTTGTGTAGACTCCCGTCAATTCCTTTGAATTTCAATCTTGCGATTATACTTTTCAGGCGGAGTGCTTAACGCGTTAGCTGTTATATCTAAAAATTCTAAATATTAGCACTCATCGTTTACAGCATGGACTACCGGGGTATCTAATCCCGTTCGCTACCCAAGCTTTCGTTTCTCAGTGTCAGTATATACCCAGATAATTGCCTTCGCCATAGATCTTCCTTCTATTATCAACGTATTTTATCACTCCAATAGAAATTCCATTATCCTCTATTTATACTCTAGTTTATCAGTTTTGAAAAAATATATAAAGTTGAGCTTTAATTTGTTTTTTTCAACTTAAAAAACCACCTACAAACCCTTTACGCCTAATCATTCCGAATAATGCTCGCTCCTCCCGTATTACCGCGGCTGCTGGCACGGGTATTAGCCGGAACTTCTTTTTTAAGTACTGTCATTTTCCTCCTTAATGAAAGAGCTTTACAACCTAATTAGCCGTCATCACTCACTCGGTATTGCTGGATCAAGCTTTCGCTCATTGTCCAAAATTCCCCACTGCTGCCTTTAAAAAAGTTTGGGCCGTGTCTCAGTCCCAATGTGGCTGATCATTCTTTCAAACCAGCTAAAGATAATAGGCTTGGTAGTCTTTTAAACTACCAACTACCATAATCTTACGCAAACTCATCTTTTAACGTTAAAAACTTTAATTTATTTATTCAGTATTTTTATAAAAATAATTATTCTGAATTAAAAGGTAGATAATTCACGTGTTACTCACCCGTTCGCCATGTTTTAGAAACATTCGACTTGCATGTGTTAAGCATACCGATAGCATTTATTCTGAGCCAGGATCAAACTCTATTTAATTTTTGATATTAAGTATTTAATATTAATTTTTAAAATAACAAATATTAATAAATTTTATAAAATTAACATTCTTATATTAATTTTTATCTTATATTGTCTTAAAGGATTAAATTTTTTTGTTTTTTTATAAATATTAAAAACAAAATTTTTAATTAAATTAATTTTATATTTATACAATAGTAATTAAATTTATTGGAGAAAGTAGGATTTGAACCTACGTAGAAATTACTTCAACAAATTTACAGTCTGCCGCTTTTAACCACTCAGCCATTTCTCCTTTATTATATCATATTTATATTTAATTAAAATGTGATTAGTGGGACTCGAACCCACAATATTTACTTGGAAGATAAAGGATTTACCTATTAATCTATAATCACAAATAAATGTCAATTCTATTATTATTCCCTTTTTTATTAATTAAAAATTAATAAATAATAAATGGAAATATCAAATACTGCCTTTGAGTCCATTTATAAGTATAAGCAAAAAAAGGGACTCGAACCCTCAACATTAACCTTGGCAAGGTTATACTCTACCATTGAGCTATTTTTGCAATAATATTTTATTTTTTTATAATAAAAAGTGAATTTAATAATAAAAATAATTCATTATTATTTTTTGCATTTGTATGAATAGATACATCTATTGGAGGAATATTTTTAAATTTTAAAAATTCAGTTTTTAATTCAAAAAAATGTAAAATATTTTGAATTTGAAAATTAAAAATATTTTTATTTTTAAGATTAAAATTTAAATAATTTATATTTGGTAAAATAAAAATTAAAATTTTTTCTAAAAAATTAAAAATATTTTTTTTTCTTAAAGTAATTTTACAACCTATAATTGAATTTTTTTTAATTTTTAAAAAAATATTATTTTTTTTTGATTTAGTTATCATGGGTTTTTGATTTGTTATTAATTTTAACAGTAAAATTATATTAATTAATTTTTTTTTTTCAATATTTGCTTTTTTAAAACCAATATTTAAACAAATTTTAGTTATTTTAGGAATTTTAAATATATTTTTAAAATTTAATTTTGTTAAAAGATCGTAGATAGTAACATTTTGATAATGATTTTGTAAATTTTTTTCCATAGATTTTTATAAAATATTTGAAGCTAATGATAATATTTTAAAATTTTTTTGTTTTCGAAATTCAGATGTAATTGGACCAAATATACGTGTACCTAAAGGTTTATTCTGATTATTTAAAATAATTATACAATTTTTATCAAATTTTATTATATTACCTATAGTACTTTTTTTTTGATATGTTGTATGAATAATAAATGCTTTAAATAAATCACCTTTAACTATTTTAATTTTTTTTTTTTGATTTAGACGTAATTTTTTTGCAGAAATTAAAATGGTATCACCAATTTTTCCAACTTTTTTTTTATAAATTTTTATACATTGTCCTATTTTAATACCACTATTATCATTTACTTTTAATTTAGTTTGAATTTGAATCATAGATTATTTTATTATAATGAAAATGATGAGAGTAGGACTTGAACCTACATCTTCAGATTATGAGCCTGATAAGTTAACCTATTACTCTATCTCATCTTATTACTAATTTTCGGAAGAAAAGGATTTGAACCTTTGATCTTCTGTTCCCAAAACAGATGCATTAGCCAAACTATGCTACCTTCCGTTTAAAAAAAAAATAATATTTGAATAATAATGATGGTAGGATTTGAACCTACAACATTAGGATTATGATTCCCACGCTCTACCATTAAACTACATCATCCTATTAATATCTAATAAAATAAGTCGAAGTGGGATTCGAACCCACGAGTTAATAAATTAACTGATAGTTTAGCAAACTACTGCCTTAAACCTAACTTGGCTATTCGACCTAAAATATAAAACTTCTTTGATAGGATTTGAACCTACAACCTAATGGTTAACAGCCATTTGCTCTACCGTTGAGCTACAAAGAAATAATTATATTTTAATTTTTAAAACTTTTAGTATTTTTAAGCTAAATATTTTACAATACTTACACTTAAAACCTATCAATGTAATCATCTTTTACAGTTTTTATATGAAAAATTTTTAAGAATGGTTTCTTACTTATATGCTTTCAGTAATTATCCAAAATAAATTTAGCTACTCGGCAATGCCTTTCAACAACCGATACACCAGAGATTTACCCTTCTCGGTCCTCTCGTACTAGAGTTAGATTCTTTCATTTTTCAAAATATCTATAGAAGATAGGAACCAAACTGTCTCACGACGTTCTAAACCCAACTCACGTACCACTTTAATCGGCGAACAGCCGAACCCTTGGAACCTTCTTCAGCTCCAGGATGTGATGAGTCGACATCGAGGTGCCAAACGACTCCGTCGATAGGAGCTCTTAGGAGTCATCAGCCTGTTATCCCCGGAGTACCTTTTATCCGTTGAGCGATAATCTTTCCACAAAGAATTATCGGATCACTATGACCGACTTTCGTCCCTGTTTGATATGTCTATCTTACAGTCAAGCAAGCTTTTACCATTATGCTCTACAATTGATACTATTATCCAATTTGAGCTTACCTTTGTACACCTCCGTTACTCTTTAGGAGGTGACCGCCCCAGTCAAACTACCAACCATACAATGTCTATTAAAAAAAAAATATTAGTTATTTATTTTAATAAGAGTGGTATTTCAAGGATATTTAAACAATTTACTAGCGTAAAGGTCTAAAAAATTACCACTTATGCTACACATATTAGATAAAATAACAATATAAAGATGTAGTAAAGGTTCACGGGGTCTTTCCGTCTAACTATAGAAAATCCGCATCTTCACGGATAATTCAAATTCACTGAGTCTATATTGGAGACAGCGGGGATGTCGTTACACCATTCATGCAGGTCGGAACTTACCCGACAAGGAATTTCGCTACCTTAGGACCGTCAGAGTTACGGCCGCCGTTTACTGGGACTTCCATTTAATGCGCAAACATCTCCTTTTTATCTTCCAGCACCGGGCAGGTGTCAGACCCTATACATCATGTTACCATTTAGCAGAGTCCTAAGTTTTTATTAAACAGTCGCAACCCCCTATTTTGTGACACCTACTTATTTAAAAATTTAAATAAATAGGTACTTTTTATCCCGAAGTTACAAAGTCATTTTGCCGAGTTCCTTCAATATAGTTCTCTCATTCACCTTAGTCTACTCGACCTATCCACCTGTGTCGGTTTAGGGTACGGTTTTTTAGTTAAAAAAGTTATTTCCTGAAAAATTTAAAATTTTTGTCACTTTTTTAAAAAAATTTAATTTAAAAATTATCCCATCAAAATTTGCTTTCGTCAAATCTTTCTTAGGGGCCGTTTCACTCTATGCAATACATTTTAACATAGAAACCCTTGGATTTACGGTGATAACGATTTTTAAACGTTATTTTTTGTTACTAATGCCAGCATTTTCTTTTCTGATATCTTCAACATATTTTACAATATATCTTTATTAACATACAGAATGTTCCGCTACCGTTTTATATAAAATAAAACTTGCCGCTTCGGTAAATTTCTTAAGTCTCGATACATTTTAGGCGCAAAAAAACTAGACCAATGAGCTATTACGCTTTCTTTAAAGGATGGCTGCTTCCAAGCCTACCTACTGGTTGTAATTATTTTTTCACTTCCTTTTTCACTTAGAATATTATTTAGAGACCTTAGCGATCAATCTGGGCTGTTTCCCTCTTGACAATAGACCTTAGCGCCTAATGTCTGTCTATTTAAATTACGTTTTTTTGTATTCGGAGTTTCCAAGAATTCAGTAAGTTTTTACGCCCCCTAGCTCAATGAGTGCTCTACCCCAAAAAAAGATTTTAAATGCTCTACTTCAATAGATTTCGCGGAAAACCAGCTATCTCTGAGTTTGATTAGCCTTTCACTCCTAACCACAAATCATCTCCATATTTTGCCACATATGTGAGTTCGATCCTCCAAATAGTTTTACCTATTTTTCAATCTGTTCATGGTTAGATCACTCAGTTTCGGGTCTTATTTATATAACTAAAAAGCTTTTTAAAACTTGATTTATCTACGCCTACTTTATTAAATTAAGCTTGCTATAAAAATAAACTTGCTGGCCCATTATGCAAAAGGTACACTGTCACTTTTTAAAAAAGTTTCAATTGATTATTAACATTAAGTTTCAGAATTATTTCAAACTCAAAAGTTCTTTTTCACCTTTCCTTTACAGTACTTGTTCACTATCGATCATTAATTTTTAAAAGGTTTTGAGGGTGGTTCCCCAATATTCAAAAAAGATTACACATACCTCTTTTTACTAATATAAAAATAATAAATATTTTACAGGACTTTCACCTTTTTAAGTAAATTTTTCAAAATTTTTCAAATAATTTTTTTTATTTTTATAAACCTAATTTCCATGTTCATTCGTCATTACTAACGGAATCTCGTTTGATTTTTTTAGACAGTTACTTAGATATTTCAATTCACTGCTTTTAAAATTTTCACAAAGAAAAAGTTTTCTTTAGGAAATCTATATTTCAAAATAAAGTATTATTTAATACAGCTTTTCGCATTTTTTACGTCCTAAAAATTAAATTAATGCCAAGGCATCCACTTAATGCTTTTATTATTAGTACT